TTGGCCCCCATTGATTAGAAGATTTAGCTTGTATGAATCGGTATTGGTTTGATACGAATAATGGCAATCGTTTCAGTATGTTAAGGATACAGACGTATCCACAATTCATTTAGAGTTACTTAATAGCCTATTTCTTATACCATATCTCTATCCCGTGAAATTCTCGAGCCGAAAGATGGATGCATATGCTGTGTTTCATTTTGCTAAATGTTATCAATTAAATGGTGTATCAATTCCATAAATTGGATATAGCAATAAATAAATCAGCAAAATTCTTTCTAATATTTTAGATAGAAGAAACATTTCTTCTATCTAAAATATTAGAAAGAATGTACTCTTCTATCCAAATCTAATTTGCATCGATAAAATAAATCCAAATTCCAGCAGTAGATGAATAATTGCAAATTTTTGTGTGTACGAGATTAGAATAACTTCAAAATAACTGACATAATTTTTTATTTTTCCTGATCAGAAAAATATATGAAAAAGAAAGGAGGTAGAAAAATTTTGGGATTTATGGTTAAAGAAGAAAAAGAAGAAAACAGGGGTTCTGTTGAATTTCAAGTATTCAGTTTCACCAATAAGATACGGAGACTTGCTTCACATTTGGAATTACACAAAAAAGATTTTTCATCGGAAAGAGGTCTACGAATACTTTTGGGAAAACGTCGACGTTTGCTGGCTTATTTGGCAAAGAAAAATAGAGTACGTTATAAGAAATTAATCAGTCAGTTGAATATTCGGGAGCAGTAATTTAATCGTTCTAATTTTTTTCTTATTTTCTTAGTAGTCTTAGAGTAGTCTTAGATTTTGCATTTTGATGAGCCTCGTTTTGAGGAATTCATGGAATAATCCATTTTCACGGAATAATGAATTAAGGAAGAAAGGATATGAGTCTACCGCTTACAAGAAAAGATCTCATGATAGTCAATATGGGCCCTCAACACCCATCAATGCATGGTGTTCTTCGACTGATCGTTACTCTCGATGGTGAAGATGTTATTGATTGTGAACCCATATTAGGGTATTTACACAGAGGAATGGAAAAAATTGCGGAAAACCGAACTATTATACAATACTTACCTTAGTAGAGCAGTAGATAACACGATAGTAGAGAGTAGAGCAGGGAGATAGAAAGATGGTAGGAAGGGGGAGGGGATAGTTATTTAGACAAGATACTCACAAATTCCTTAAGTTAAGAAAGAAAAAGGAATAAAAACACGGATACATAACATAAAAAAAAGAATAAATAAGACGAGATTCGCCCTCCTCCTACATATTTAATTTCTTCTCCTATACAAAAACTAACAAGACCCACCCCATTGGTAATTCCATCAATGATACCCTTATCAAAAAACTCCGTTAGTTCGGTTAATCCTCTTATACTGAGAGTAAAGACCCTAGTATAGAAAATATCTATATAACCGCGATTATATGACCAACTGTATATCTTTTTTTTTACTTGATCGAAAAAGTACTTTTTCGGACTTTCCTTGTAAAAGGAATTTATTAAATCCAAATTCTGAAAAAAAGAATAAGCGGATCCATATAAGATATATGCTATAAGTAAACCGAAAATAGCTAGACTTACAGAATAAATAGCATTAGTAATAAATTCATATGAATTTATAGAAGAATTAGAACTTTCCTGAGTCAAGTTTATTGAGGGAGTTAACCACTTTGCTAATAGGGTTAACTCCGCTATTCCATTATCCATTGCTCCATTATCAAAAGAAATTCCTATAAATCCAATGAATAAAGTAAAAAGCAGTAATATAAGAAGAGGAAATAACATAGTATTTCCCGGTTCATGCGGATAGGCAAAAGTGTTTTTAGCCCCAAAGGACGTACTAAAGCATCCTATCCTATTTCTTGCATTACCTTGAATTTTTGGTATATTTTGTGAAAAAAAAGAAACTCCACTCTTTGTTTTTGTTGTTGATAAAACAAAATCCCTATTAACTCCTTTGGGTATCTTTTTTCCCCATAAGGATATTGAATACAAGGAACCCTCTTTAGTGGTACTGTAATTTTGAAAATGAACGCGCAAATACCCATCAAATGTAAGTAAATATATCCGAAACATATAAAAGGCAGTTAATCCTGCAGTAAAGGAGGCTATTATTCCAAAAAAGGGCGAATACAACCAACTATTACTAAGAATCTCATCTTTAGACCAAAAGCAAGCAAGAGGTGGAATACCACAAAGAGAAAGTGTACCCCATAAAAAAGTGGTTCTTGTAATTGGAATGTATTTTCTTAAACCACCCATAAGAACCATATTCTGACTTTTATCTGGTGAATATCCAACAAGAGGTTCCATTGAATGAATAACGGATCCGGATCCCAAGAATAATAAAGCTTTTGAATAAGCATGAGTGATCAAATGAAATAAAGCAGCTTGATAAGAACCTATACCTAGAGCTAACATCATATAACCCAATTGAGACATTGTAGAATAGGCTAAGCTTCTTTTAATATCTCTCTGAGCAAGAGCTAAAGTAGCTCCTAAGAAGAGTGTTATTGTACCTACTAAAGAAATTAAAGTCATTACCAAAGGTAGAGATATGAAAAGAGGAAAAAGCCGAGCTAGAAGAAAAATCCCGGCAGCAACCATCGTTGCTGCGTGTATAAGAGCTGAAATGGGAGTGGGTCCTTCCATAGCATCCGGTAACCATACGTGAAGAGGGAATTGTGCGGATTTCGCAACTGCACCAAGGAATAATAAAAAAGCACACAAAGTAGTAAGTAAAGAGTTAATTCCATTATTAGGAATCCAGTTATTAGCTATTTTGAACAAATCCCTAAACTCTAAACTACCTGTTATCCAAAAAAAACCTAAAATTCCTAATAATAAACCAAAATCCCCTACACGATTAGTTACAAAAGCTTTTTGACAAGCACTCGCGGCGATCGGTCGTGTAAACCAAAAGCCTATCAATAAATAAGAACACATTCCCACGAGTTCCCAAAAAAAATAAATTTGTATCAAATTGGAGCTAGTAACTAACCCCAACATAGAAGTAGTGAAAAAACTTATATAAAGAAAAAATCTCAAATATCCTTCATCGTGAGACATATAACCATCACTATAAATAAGAACCAGGATTCCTACAGTAGTAATTAGTATTAACATAATAGAAGTAAGCGGGTCAATCAAGTATCCAAATTCTAAGGAAAAATCATTATTGAGGGTCCAAGACCATAGATATTGATAGATAGCACTTCCATTTATTTGTTGAATAGACAGTTGAATTGAGAATACCATAGCTATACTTAAGAATAAAACACTAGGAAAAGCCCATATGCGACGAAGATTTTTTGTTGCTGTCGGAATAAAAAAAAGACCAAATCCCATTGACATAATAACTGGAAGTGGGAGAAGAGGGATTACCCATGCATATTGATATGTATGTTCCATAAGAAAAGAAATTGAAATTTTTACTTGAAATTTTTCTATAAAATAAAATTGTTTCCGATTCACCAAACCAATTCTTATCTCTTTCTGAAGGAATAAATAAAAAGAATAAGCAAAAAATGAAGAATGGGTTTAATTGGTTAAATTTAATTAGAATGCTTTGTTTAAGAAACTCAATTATGGAATACCATTCTGAACTTAATTAACTATATTGAATTTTCCCTTTTTTTTTATTCACCCGTCTTATATAGGGGATAGGCTTGCGTACCATATATCTATATATGGAGTATACTTGATATATAAATATCTATAAATAGATTTAAAAAATAGATTTAAACGGGAAACTTTTCTATATATTCTATATTATTAAAACAAAGTATAAAAAATATACGGAAAAGGAAAAATTTTTAAAAAATTCTTGTCTTATCCGGATTAGATAAGAATTTAAGTAAAAAATAATTCAGAATTTCAGTATCTTTAAATATCTAAGTATAAATACCAAGAATAAAGAAGAAAGAAGGATTTATTTGCGGCAATAGATGTCTTTCACATACAACTAGAAAAAAAAATTTCCTTTTTGAATGGCAGTTCCAAAAAAACGTACTTCAATGTCAAAAAAGCGTATTCGTAAAAATATTTGGAAGAAAAAGACTTATTTTTCCATAGTACACGCTTATTCTTTAGCAAAATCAAAATCATTTTCCAGCGGCAATGAGGATCCAAAACCAAAGGGTTTTTCTGGTCAACAAACAAACAAATAATAAGGTTTTGGAATAATCTGAATTGACCTATAAAAAAATAATTCCAATTATTTAATATGAATAATTTTATTAATTAATTAATGTACTTTTATGTGTCGAATTACTCAACACAATATTCCGAATTACTCAACACAATATTCCGAATTACTCAACACAATATTCTTAGAACAAACCCCTCTGATATCTGCTATATGGAATAAAAGTTTTGGTATACTGTGTGCTAAGTATTCTTGATCAATAAACTTTTCATAATAGAATTCTCATATTTTATTATGAGAATTCTATTATGAAAAGTGGAGTAATCTTGCAATAGGACTTACCACTTCCATCTATTTTTTCCAAAATCATTATCCAAAAAGCTTTTTCTATTTATCCATTTTAATGAAATAATTTATAAAATTTTAAGGAGAAACTACTTTAATTAGAAAAAAAAATTAGTTCGATATTGCAACTTATAAAAGAGGGGGGCCAACTCTTTCAAGCAGTGTTTCCATTAGGCAAAGCAAGAGTTTATTGTAAAAAAAAATTGCAATGATACTACTAAACGAAGTATATTTTAATGAAGACTCTAATGTTCCTAAATTTTATGGACTTTCCCAATCTCGACGATTCACGAGATAATAGCTATTATTCTTTTAAGTTACCTATTATTTGAAGTTAGCCGCCATGGTGAAATTGGTAGACACGCTGCTCTTAGGAAGCAGTGCTCAAGCATCTCGGTTCGAATCCGAGTGGCGGCATTCTCGAAAAAGAATACAATAGATTAGAAACTGGATTCAATTCGAAATTTACAATTTTGTAATGAGACCTTCACCTTATGCTATTTGCAACTTTAGAACATATATTAAATCATATCTCTTTCTCCACCATTTCCATTGTGATTACGATTCATTTGATAACCTTATTAGTTCGTGAACTTGGGGGATTACGTGATTCGTCAGAAAAAGGAATGATAGTTACTTTTTTCTCTATAACAGGATTCCTAGTTTCTCGCTGGGCTTCTTCGGGACATTTTCCATTAAGTAATTTATATGAGTCGTTGATCTTCCTTTCATGGGCTCTGTATATTCTTCATACCATTCCTAAGATACAGAGCTCTAAAAATGATTTAAGCACAATAACTACGCCAAGTACTATTTTAACGCAAGGCTTTGCCACATCAGGTCTTTTAACTCAAATGCATCAATCCACAATACTAGTACCTGCTCTCCAATCTCAGTGGTTAATGATGCATGTCAGTATGATGTTACTAAGCTATGCAACTCTTTTGTGCGGATCCTTATTATCTGCCGCTATTCTAATCATTAGATTTCGAAATAATTTCGATTTCTTTTCTAAAAAGAAAAAAAATATTTTAACTAAAACATTTTTCTTTAGTTATTTCTATGCAGAAAGAAGTGCTTTAAAAAGCACCTCTGTTCCTTCATTCCCAAATTATTACAAATATCAATTAACGGAGCGTTTGGATTCTTGGAGTTATCGTGTCATTAGTCTAGGATTTACCCTTTTAACTATAGGTATTCTTTGCGGAGCAGTATGGGCTAATGAGGCGTGGGGATCCTATTGGAATTGGGATCCTAAGGAAACTTGGGCATTTATTACTTGGACCATATTTGCAATTTATTTACATAGTAGAACAAATCCAAATTGGAAGGGTACGAATTCCGCACTTGTGGCTTCGATAGGATTTCTTATAATTTGGATCTGCTATTTTGGTATCAATCTATTAGGAATAGGTTTACATAGTTATGGTTCGTTTATATTAACACCTAACTGATTACATAAAATAAAGCCTTCATTTCCTGAAGGTTTTTACTTTTCTGTTTTATTTGAGAACCCCTTGAACGCCTTCTCAAAGGGTTCTCAAAAATTCAAGATAGATCTAATTAGACTTCTGCATTAATAGAGCGGACTAGTAAAAAACCTATTTAGGATAATAATTGGATAAGAGAGCCTCTACCCTGTCAACGGATAGAGAGAGAACAAAATCTGGATAAATACCAATTCCTATTACTGGTAAAAAGATACAGATTAAAATAAAGAGTTCTCGTGGTCCAGAATCCACAAAATTAGTGTTTGGACCATTAAATAGCTTGTATCCATAGAACATTTGGCGTAACATAGATAATAAATAAATAGGAGTTAATATCATTCCTATTGCCATTACAAAAGTAATTAGCATTTTTGGCATTAACAGAAATTTTGGACTAGTAATTAGTCCAAAAAAGACTACTAATTCTGCGACAAAACCACTCATTCCTGGTAAGGCAAGAGAAGCCATTGAAAAGCTACTAAACATAGTAAAAATTTTTGGCATTGGGATAGATATTCCTCCCAGTTCTTCAAGATAAACAAGACGCATTCTATCAGAAGCCGTTCCTGCCAAGAAAAAAAGTGTAGCACCAATAAATCCATGGGATAATATTTGTAAAATAGCTCCATTGAGTCCAATGTTGGTTATGGAACCAATTCCTATAATTATGAAACCCATGTGAGATACAGAGGAGTAGGCTATTCTTTTTTTGAAATTTCGTTGACCAAGAGAAGTTGAAGCTGCATAGATTATTTGGATCGCTCCTATTATTACTAACCAGGGCGAAAAGAGATAATGAGCATGAGGTAACAATTCCATGTTGATCCGAATCAATCCATATGCTCCCATCTTTAATAAGATTCCCGCTAAAAGCATACATGTACTATAATGCGCTTCCCCATGGGTATCCGGTAACCACGTATGTAGGGGTATAATCGGCAATTTGACAGCATAAGCAATAAGGAAGCCAAAATATAAAAGTATTTCCAAGGCTGCAGGGTATGATTGATTAATTAATCTTTCCAAATCTAATCCTGGTTCGTTGGAACCATATAAGCCCATACCCAGAACTCCGATTAAGAAAAAGATGGAACCGCCTGCAGTATACAAAATAAACTTTGTAGCTGAATATAGACGCCTCTTTCCCCCCCACATGGATAAAAGTAAGTAAACAGGAATTAATTCTAACTCCCACATGATAAAAAAAAGTAAAAGGTCTCGCGAAGAAAATAATCCTATTTGACCACTATACATTGCGAGCATCAGGAAATAGAATAATCGCGAATTCCGGGTAACTGGCCAAGCTGCTAAAGTAGCTAAAGTAGTGATAAATCCTGTCAATAAAATAGATCCTAATGAAAGTCCATCGATTCCCAATCTCCAGTGGAAATCGAAGATATCTATCCATTTATAATCCTCCTTTAATTGGATTAAGGGATCCTCCAGTTGGAAATGATAACAGAATGCATAAGTCATTAGAAGGAATTCTAATAAACAAATAGATATAGTATACCACCTAACGATTTTGTTTCCCCTATGAGGTAAAAAGAAAATTAATGAACCCGCAAATATCGGCAAAACAACAAGTATTGTTAACCAAGGAAAATAACTCATGATAAAGTGATAAAGACAAGATACGTTTTGACCAGAAAAGCCCGTGCTCGATTATTTCGAGCACAGGCTTCTTCGGTAAAGAGGAATCAGACGATTCGAATGAAGTTTTTTGTAACGTATCAATAAGATAAAGCCATGCTACGGGTTGTTTCAGGCCCTAAATAAACCCGTACACTTAAAAAATCTGTCGGACAAGCGGATTCGCATCTCTTACAACCCACACAATCCTCGGTTCTCGGCGCAGAAGCAATTTGCTTGGCTTTACATCCATCCCAGGGTATCATTTCTAATACATCTGTTGGACAAGCTCGTACACATTGAGTGCATCCTATACATGTATCGTAAATTTTTACGGAATGTGACATTGGATCTATAAATTTTTCTTTTCAACATAAAATTTTTCGATCTGGTAAAAATGAAATTAGTATTATATGAGTAATATGTATTGTAGACACCAGACGAAGCAATGGTTTATCCAAACTTCAAAAATAATAATCTATTTGTTAATCCGTTTGTGAGAAAGCGTGAAAAGAGCCAAGAGACTTGAATTTTGGACTTCAACAATAATAATTATACTAATTGTACATATGAATTAGAATTAGCCAATAAATTGGCTATCCTCTTTTCAATATAAATTATTGCAATATTCAAATTGCAATATCAATGAATTACAAAAATTCTTTTAAGTGAAAAAAGAATACTATGCAATAACCTACTTAAAGAAAATGTATATTCTCAAATAATACTAAGAAAATAGTATTGATTTCTATTCATCTTAATATTCAATATTATTTATATGTGCGCCTTTGTTTAGAGGATTGTATGTCTAATTATTAAAAAGTCCAATTATTCCATAGTCTAATTATTTAATAAATTAGATTGATTGATACGAGTGGATTTCCTATTACGATGGATCGAAGAAAGAATGGATAGTCCAATAGCGGCCTCAGCAGCCGCAAGGGCTATCACAAAAATTGCGAAAATGTCTCCTTTTAATTGGCGACTATCAAATAGATCAGAAAATGTTACGAGATTTAGATTAATGGAATTCAGTATAAGTTCAAGACATATTAGAGCTCTAACCATATTTCGGCTTGTGATCAATCCATAGATACCAATGGAAAATAAATAGACACTCAAAAAAAGTACAAGTTCAAACATGATTAATTAACTCCTTATCACTCTCGATTCATTTCAATATGAGGACAAGAATTGAATCGACTCAATTAATTACAATAGAACAATTACACAACAAAAGAGAAAAGAAAGAAGGTATTTGTTGGCGGTAGATGGTTTTTACTAAATCAAAATTTTGATTCTTTAGTTATTTATTTTAGATTTGCAATTCTTAGAATTTTGACTCTTTCTAAGTTTTCTTATTGCCGAGCCATAGTAATTGCACCTATTAAAGAAACTAGAAGAATTATGGAAATGAGTTCAAACGGAAGATAAAAATCGGTTGCTAAATGAATCCCAATTTGTTGAACATTATTTATGAGACCCTGTTCTACTATTTGGTTTGATCTTGTAGTCCAAAGAATTCCATACCATGATGTATCTGGGATAGTAGTAATTAGTGAAAAAACAATAGTTATACAAACGATTGAAGTGAACCCATCTCCAATAGTCCAATAATTCTTATCTTTAGACCACTCTGAGCCATTTACAAACATTACAGCGAATATGATCAAGACATTTATGGCTCCCACATAAATAAGAAGTTGTGCCACAGCTACAAAGTAGGAATTTAATAAAAAATAGAATAAGGATATACAAACAAGAACTAATCCCAGTGAAAAGGCAGAATAAATGGGGTTGGTAAGTAATACTACTCCTAGACCCCCTAGTAGAAGAACAAATCCCCCAAATAGCATAAGAATCTCATGTATTGGTCCAGGTAAATCCATTATGGATAAAAAGAAATTAAAATAGTATAAATTTTTTCATGAACTGACTAAAACTAAAGGATTCCAGGAAGCAAAAAGGGATTAAGATATTTTTATAACAAAAAGAACAAATGCGAGTTTAGTAATCAGTAATCGTTCTTGAATTCGAAGATTTATCTTCGTCTATTTTACTTTCAGTCGAATTCCTAATTGTTTGAATTGTGTAATCTTCCATTATGGAGATGGGTAACCGACTTAAAGCAATTTGATTGTAATTCAATTCATGACGATCATAAGTAGAAAGTTCATATTCTTCAGTCATTGATAAACAGTTTGTCGGACAGTACTCAACACAATTGCCACAAAATATACAAACTCCAAAATCAATGCTATAATTAAGCAATTGTTTCCTTTTAATATCCTTTTCAAATCTCCAATCTACAAGGGGTAGATCTATCGGGCATACCCGAACACATACTTCACAAGCAATACATTTATCAAATTCAAAGTGAATTCGCCCTCGGAAACGCTCCGGTGTAATTGATTTTTCATAAGGGTAATGAATCGTTATAGGTAAACGATTTGTGTGGGATAAGGTAGTTATGAAACTTTGACCAATGTACCTTGTAGCACGTATTGTTTGTTGACCATAACTCATGAACCCAGTTACCATAGGGAACATATTCATTCTAAATATCTATGAAAAAGATATGTTTCTTTCTCTTGTTTGAGAGAGCCTTTGTGTTGAAAATATTCTTACTGTTATTGTATTATCTTATTTATAGTGAAACAAGTTGGGAAGAGGTTGTTAATAAGAGATTCCCCAAGGAAATAGGTAAAAGAAATTTCCATCCAAGATTTAATAACTGATCCATTCTCATCCTAGGTAAAGTCCATCTTATTGTGATAGAAATGAAGAGAAATAAATAAGCTTTAGTTAATGTAATAAAGATACCCATTATTATTTCGAAGATTCCAACTGCGTAATTCATTTGGAAAAAATCAAAAAAGGATATATAGGGAATAGAAAAATTCCACCCGCCTAAGTAGAGAACTGTTACAAATAAAGAGGAAACTAATAAATTTAAGTAAGAAACAAGATAAAATAAAGCATATTTTATACCGGAATATTCGGTTTGATAACCTGCTACTAATTCTTCCTCTGCTTCTGGTAAATCAAAGGGTAATCTTTCACATTCTGCCAAAGAAGAAATTAGAAAAACCAGAAAACCTATAGGCTGGCGCCAAATATTCCATCCAAAAAAACCATATTTAGACTGTGCTTCAACTATATCAACTGTACTTGAACTGTTAGATAATCATAGTCGATGATAACATCACAGTTCCCACCGCTATTTCAAAACCGTACATGAAACCTTAGCTTCATACGGCTTCTCTATGATCAGAAAAAAGAGAGGACTGTTTCGTTTCGTTATTAGCCCCCGGGGCGTAGATAGAATTAGGTAAAATAAAATATATGGGAAAGTCCTAAATTAGACCAAAGGAATTCTGTCTGCTAGAATAAGAAAAAGCGCTTCCGAATTGATCTCATCCTTTATAATATAATAAAATATTTTCTTTGTTTCAGTAATAACTTAATCTTGAAATAAAACACTTGTTATAGGAATTCAATTAATAAATGAAAAGATTTGGGCATTAGTTTATGAGGAATTCTGTATGAATATGTATAGAAGAAGGAAATAATTCAAATTTTTTTGTATTGCACTCCATATCTTTTGTCCTACTCTTCTTTCCCTGGGTAGGGAGTCTTTAAAAAGAAAAAAAGGGATAAAGGGTTAATTCGTTCTTTATAGCCATTTCCTTAACAAGTGAATAGGAACATACTCTGGATCGGAGTCTGAAGAAAGTACTACTTGAGAATTTCCACTAATTTCAAGTCCTTATTATGATTCCTTTTATGGGGAAAAATCTCTAATGTCTTAGATTTCCCATTACTAATCCTTTATGTACTTTAGTGTTCCTAACCCTTCACTAACTTTTGATGGATTCTTCTTATGATTATAAGTTCGAGTAATGGAATTCCATATCGCGAATCCTTTATTCTTGCCCGCTTCAAGATATGATGACTAATTAAAAAAAAATCAACCTTGGGATAAAGAGTTTATACTGCTTATATTTACTTCAACTTTTTCTTGTACGTAGGAAATGAGATTTTTTCTTTTTACTACAAATTTATAAGCTGTTTTGTTTCACTCATATAGCTATCTAGTTTAACTTATCAATCTGAATACAGAATAAGAAAAGGAAGATAAATAGTTAATGGATTTTAGAAAAAAAAGATCCTATTTTAACGAATCACACGTAGAGATATTGCTAGCACACAAAAAGTTAATGGTATTTCATAACTAATGGATTGAGCAGCAGCTCGTAGACCGCCTGAAAAAGAATATTTATTATTTGAGCTATATCCTGCCATAAGAAGACCAATAGGAGCAATACTGGAAATGGCAATCCATAAAAAAACACCAATACTAAGATCGGCTAAAACAAAATGATATCCCAAAGGGACAACTAAAAAACTTAATAAAATTGATATGACTGCTATAGAGGGCCCAATGCTAAATAAAGGAATATCCCCTCGAGATGGTAGGATATCTTCTTTAAAAAGTAGCTTAGTCCCATCTGCTATAGCTTGAAGCAGTCCTAGGGGGCCAGCATATTCAGGACCAATACGTTGTTGTATCGATGCGGATATTTCTCTTTCTAACCACACAATTACGAGTACCTCTATTGTGATTCCCAAAAGGAGGCTCAAAATGGGCAGAATCGATATGATTCCATAGACTTCTTTTAATAATTCCGATTTCGAAAAAGAATTGATAATTTCTACTTCTACCCTATCTATTATCATTTCAACGGTCAACTTCCCCCATAATGATATCTATACTACCTAATATTGTCATGATATCAGCCAATTTCATTTTTTTAACTAGCTGAGGAAGAATTTGTAAATTAATAAAACCGGGTGGACGAATTTTCCATCTCCAGGGGAAAAGGCTATCATCTCCTACTAGATAAATTCCTAATTCACCTTTTGGGGCTTCCACTCTTACATAAAGCTCTTGCTTTGATAATTCAAAATTGGGTGAAGGTTTTTTACCAAGAAATTTATATTCAAAATCATTCCATTCGGAATTCTTTGCTTTCTTAAAGCGTCGCACTTCTAAATTCTCATAAGGTCCTCCAGGAATTTTTTCTATAGCTTGTTGAATTATTTTGATAGATTCCCTCATTTCACTGATTCGTACTAAATAGCGAGCTAACGAATCCCCTTCTTTTTGCCATTGGACTTTCCAATCAAATTGGTTGTAAGACTCATAAAGATCTACTTTACGAAGATCCCATTGTATTCCAGAAGCTCGTAACATTGGTCCTGATAAGCCCCAATTTACTGCTTCTTCTCCGCTAATAAAACCTACTCCCTCAACTCGTTCCAAAAAAATGGGATTCTGTGTAATAAGTTGTTGATATTCAACAATTCCGCGTAAAAAATAATCACAGAAATCTAAACATTTATCGATCCATCCATAAGGTAGATCCGCAGCTACTCCTCCGATGCGAAAGTAATTGTGCATCATTCGCATACCTGTAGCAGCTTCAAATAGATCGTATATCAATTCTCTCTCTCTAAAAATATAGAAAAAAGGAGTCTGTGCCCCGAGATCCGCCATAAAAGGCCCAAGCCATAACAAGTGAGAAGCTATACGGCTCAACTCTAACATAATTACCCTAATATAGCTGGCTCTTTGGGGTATTTGAATATTCTCTAAGAATTCTGGTGCATTTACCGTTATTGCTTCTGTAAACATAGTAGCTAAATAATCCCACCGTGTTACATAAGGTAAGTATTGTATAATAGTTCGGTTTTCCGCAATTTTTTCCATTCCTCTGTGTAAATACCCTAATATGGGTTCACAATCAATAACATCTTCACCATCGAGAGTAACGATCAGTCGAAGAACACCATGCATTGATGGGTGTTGAGGGCCCATATTGACTATCATGAGATCTTTTCTTGTAAGCGGTAGACTCATATCCTTTCTTCCTTAATTCATTATTCCGTGAAAATGGATTATTCCATGAATTCCTCAAAACGAGGCTCATCAAAATGCAAAATCTAAGACTACTCTAAGACTACTAAGAAAATAAGAAAAAAATTAGAACGATTAAATTACTGCTCCCGAATATTCAACTGACTGATTAATTTCTTATAACGTACTCTATTTTTCTTTGCCAAATAAGCCAGCAAACGTCGACGTTTTCCCAAAAGTATTCGTAGACCTCTTTCCGATGAAAAATCTTTTTTGTGTAATTCCAAATGTGAAGCAAGTCTCCGTATCTTATTGGTGAAACTGAATACTTGAAATTCAACAGAACCCCTGTTTTCTTCTTTTTCTTCTTTAACCATAAATCCCAAAATTTTTCTACCTCCTTTCTTTTTCATATATTTTTCTGATCAGGAAAAATAAAAAATTATGTCAGTTATTTTGAAGTTATTCTAATCTCGTACACACAAAAATTTGCAATTATTCATCTACTGCTGGAATTTGGATTTATTTTATCGATGCAAATTAGATTTGGATAGAAGAGTACATTCTTTCTAATATTTTAGATAGAAGAAATGTTTCTTCTATCTAAAATATTAGAAAGAATTTTGCTGATTTATTTATTGCTATATCCAATTTATGGAATTGATACACCATTTAATTGATAACATTTAGCAAAATGAAACACAGCATATGCATCCATCTTTCGGCTCGAGAATTTCACGGGATAGAGATATGGTATAAGAAATAGGCTATTAAGTAACTCTAAATGAATTGTGGATACGTCTGTATCCTTAACATACTGAAACGATTGCCATTATTCGTATCAAACCAATACCGATTCATACAAGCTAAATCTTCTAATCAATGGGGGCCAATAATGCATTTTTTGCATATGTATTAAGACGCTCGGCCGGATTTCGAAATTGTCCAGAGTTTTATATGTTGTTTTCATTGCAAAATGATGGGTCTCCTTCCGTAACTTTCCAATTACGAGTACGAGAATTGAAAGACATGAAAATTCTCAATTCTCTACGGCGTCTAGGAGATAGATAGAATATTTTCAGGAACAAGAAAATGATAAGAATCTTTCTCTCTATTCACTACCATTCCGCGTCTTCGACTTCTATTAGTTTCTTTTCTTATTTAATGCAATAGCTATAGTTTGATATAAGAATCTATTTCTCAAAGTAATGGAAACCATTCTCTTATAGGAAATGGTTCGAAAATCCCTATTCCACCTTTTAGGTATCGTGAAAAGTGATACCTGTGAAGATATTGGGTGGATCCTCCACCCGTTTAGCTAAGAAAGAATAGATACAGAGGTGGATAATAGATCGATATGAAGATCATGAGCTGCCCCATAATGAAACCGCCAATAGTCGCGAATATCTCCTTCTTCCCTAATCCAAGATTGGAGAAAGAAGATCTAAGAGAGACC